GTGTGGATATCATTTGAAAATGAGTAGTTCAGATAGAATCGAACTTTTGATTGATCCGGGCACTTGGGATCCTATGGATGAAGATATGGTCTCCACGGACCCCATTGAATTTCATTCCGAGGAGGAACCTTATAGAGATCGTATCGATTCTTATCAAAGAAGGACAGGTTTAACTGAAGCTGTTCAAACAGGCATAGGTCAACTAAATAGTATTCCCATAGCAATTGGGGTTATGGATTTTCAGTTCATGGGGGGTAGTATGGGATCCGTAGTAGGAGAGAAAATCACCCGTTTGATCGAGTATGCTACTAATCGATCTCTACCTGTCATTATTGTGTGTGCTTCTGGAGGAGCACGCATGCAAGAAGGAAGTTTGAGCTTGATGCAAATGGCTAAAATATCTTCTGCTTCATATAATTATCAATCAAATAAAAAGTTATTCTATGTATCAATTCTTACATCTCCTACAACAGGTGGAGTAACCGCCAGTTTTGGTATGTTGGGAGATGTTATTATTGCGGAACCCAATGCCTACATTGCTTTTGCGGGTAAAAGAGTGATTGAGCAAACATTGAATAAAACAGTACCTGACGGTTCACAAGCGGCTGAGTATTTATTCCATAAGGGCTTATTCGACCCAATCGTACCGCGTAATCTTTTAAAAGGTGTTCTGAGTGAGTTATTTCAGCTCCATGGTTTCTTTCCTTTGAATAAAAATTCCAAAAAAAAATATCGAAATAAAATGAAAATAAATATAGAATAGAAGCGATTTCTATGTCTACTATGTCCACCAAGAACTCCCATTTTTTACTAGGAATCCCTTTTTGTTGGATTGAATTAGTTTAGTTAGAGTCGCGAACTTATATTATAATAAACTCTTTAATTTAAATAAAAACTTTCTATTTTATTAGAAAGATAGATAGAAAGAATATAAGGATGGGAGAATAATGAAATTTCTTAAAGCGGAATATCATACATATTCGTGTAGAAAGATGAATAGGTACACTTCATTTAGTTCTCATTCCTTGCACTTATTAACTACTTAATATTATTTATAATATATTATTTATAATAGTTTATAATAGATATACTTATCATAAGATACCTTTATAATAGGTACAAATATTAAATCGAGGTACCCATTCTATGACAGATCTTAACTTACCCTCTATTTTTGTCCCTTTAGTGGGTCTAGTATTTCCGGCGATTGCAATGGCTTCTTTATTTCTTCATGTCCAAAAAAATAAGATTGTCTAGATCCGACGGGACCAAATTTCATCAATTTATTTCAACACGGAATCATAATACAGATATTTATTTGGTACCGAAAATTGTTTAGTGTAATATGGTACGATATGTGGCTTTTTCCGAACACAAATGAAAGAACTGTTATGCATGCGAATGCATGATATCCGCATAAATGCAGTTATATGCGGGCATATCCGGTTAAAAAGGCTCGGCGAATATTTTTATAATAGAAAGTCAATGTATCTAACCAATTACTCCTAATGGTTCATATCAGAATAGTGCTAGTTGATGAAAGTTACTTCGGCATCAAGAAGAAAAGTAAAGTCAAATTTTTTTCTCAATTCCAATCGAATGCAACGGGATCTAGTATAGTATGAACTGGCGATCAGAACATATATGGATAGAACTTATAACAGGGTCTCGAAAAGCAAGTAATTTTTGCTGGGCCTGTATCCTTTTTTTAGGTTCATTAGGATTCTTAGTGGTTGGCACTTCCAGTTATCTTGGTAGGAATCTGATACCCGGATTTCCATCTCAGCAAATCGTTTTTTTTCCACAAGGGATCGTGATGTCTTTCTATGGGATCGCGGGTCTATTCATTAGTTCCTATTTGTGGTGCACAATTTCATGGAATGTCGGTAGTGGTTATGACCGATTTGATAGAAAAGAAGGAATAATGTGTATTTTTCGTTGGGGATTCCCCGGAATAAATCGTCGCATCTTCCTTCGTTTCTTTATGAAAGATATCCAATCAATCAGAATGGAGGTTAAAGAGGGTCTTTTTCCTCGTCGTATTCTTTATATGGAAATCAGAGGCCAAGGAACCATTCCCTTGACTCGTACTGATGAGAATTTGACTCCACGAGAAATTGAGCAAAAAGCGGCGGAATTGGCCTATTTCTTGCGCGTACCAATTGAAGTATTTTGAAATGAACCGAACGAAGAATGAATGTTTTCTCCGCATAATGGAAGGAGCTTGCTAATTTCCTTTTTAATACAATTGAAGTTTCCTCAGAATATTCATTCGAGCAAAACATGTTAGATTCTGTTTCCTCGGTCCGTTGGCACAACAATCCGCATAGAATAAAACAAAAGTAGGAGAACGTATATGGAACAACTATAATAAATATAATAAACAATAAGAAGAAATTTTTTTCTATACCAAAACCGTTTTGTATGCGTATAGGGCCCAACTCAATTCTTTTATACTAGTAAAAAGTCTAATGAGTCTAATCTAAGTATGAATTCATCAAATATCCGAATATGTATTTCGTAATACAGAATTCATCTTTTTAGGTTAGGCCTCAGATTTTGAATTGATACCGTATTCCTGCGCTATGGTTAGACGGTACAACATTTCGAAAAAATTAATGGAATTGATCCGGGAGGGTTTTTCGTCTTGAAATCCGAATAATATTCGTTACTTCGAGTAGGTTTTTCGAGTATTTATCGAAAGGAACAAATGAAGATGAAATTCGTTCGAATTTGCCCAATCGAGATATCCCGAAATCCTAAACTAAAATACTATATATATATACTTAATATATATATTATTATATTATTTATTATTTTTATTTCATAAATTTTATTTTTTTCATCCGAAAAGGGGCCCTTATTCTATTTCTATATTCCTTCTAGATCTAAGGACTAAATTATTATACAAAAATAGGAATAGAATAGATCCATAGGTTCGATACCTTGTTATAGGACTCGCGCTTTAGAGAAATATCAGATCAGATAGAGTTGACAAATGAAGCAGTTCATTACCAATTCACAAATAAAAAATGAAAAAAAAGAAAGCATTGACTTCCCTCCCATATCTTGCATCTATAGTATTTTTGCCCTGGTGGGTCTCTCTCTCATTTCAAAAAAGTCTGGAACCTTGGATTATTAATTGGTGGAATACTAGGCAATCCGAAACTTTTTTGAATGATATTCAAGAGAAAAATGTTCTAGAAAAATTCCTAGAATTAGAAGAACTCTTCTTGTTGGACGAAATGATAAAAGAATACCCGGAGACACATATACAAAAGTTTCGTATAGGAATACACAAGGAAACGATACAATTGGTCAAAACACACAATGAATATCATCTCCATATCATTTTGCATTTTTCGACAAATATAATCTGTTTCGCTATTCTAAGTGGTTATTTTATTCTGGGTAATGAAAAGCTTGTCATTCTTAATTCTTGGGTTCAGGAATTCTTCTATAACTTAAGTGACACAATAAAAGCTTTTTCGATTCTTTTAGTTACTGATTTATGGATCGGATTTCACTCGACCCACGGTTGGGAACTAATGATTGGTTTGATCTACAATGATTTTGGATTGGCTCATAACGATCAAATTATATCTGGTCTTGTTTCCACTTTTCCAGTTATTCTAGATACAATTGTGAAATATTGGATCTTCCGTTTTTTAAATCGCGTATCTCCTTCGCTCGTAGTCATTTATCATTCAATGAATGAATGAAGAACTTATTTGATCTCCTGATATCAATCAAAATTTTTCTTCGCGTATAAAGAAAGCATTTTACTTATTTTCTTTATACTTCTACCTCTTCAAGGTATTCGTCCTATTTTAGTAGAATTATTTCGGTACAATGGCAGACTCGCGGATAGGGAACTATACTAGTCACCTATCTAATTTATTGTAGAAATTCCTGGATCAATGATTGGATCATGCAAAATAGAAATACTTTTTCTTGGGTAAAGGAACAGATGACTCGATCTATTTCTGTATCGATCATGATATATGTAATAACTCGAACATCTATTTCAAATGCGTATCCCATTTTTGCGCAGCAAGGTTATGAAAATCCACGAGAAGCAACTGGGCGAATTGTATGCGCCAATTGCCATTTAGCTAATAAGCCTGTGGATATTGAAGTTCCGCAAGCTGTACTTCCTGATACTGTATTTGAAGCAGTTGTTCGAATTCCTTATGATAAGCAACTGAAACAAGTTCTTGCTAATGGTAAAAAAGGGGCTTTGAATGTGGGGGCTGTTCTTATTTTACCCGAGGGATTCGAATTAGCCCCTCCCGATCGTATTTCTCCCGAGGTGAAAGAAAAGATAGGAAATCTGTCTTTTCAGAGTTATCGTCCCAATAAAAGAAATATTCTTGTGATAGGTCCTGTTCCAGGTCAGAAATATAGTGAAATCGTCTTTCCCATTCTTTCCCCCGACCCTGCTACGAAGAAAGATGTTCACTTCTTAAAATATCCCATATATGTAGGAGGGAACCGGGGAAGGGGTCAGATTTATCCTGATGGGAGCAAGAGTAACAATACGGTCTATAATGCTACATCCGCAGGTATAGTAAGCAGAATAGTACGTAAAGAAAAAGGAGGATATGAAATAACCATAGTTGATGCATCGGATGGACACCAAGTGGTTGATATTATACCTCCAGGACCAGAACTTCTTGTTTCAGAGGGTGAATCCATCAAGCTTGATCAACCATTAACAAGCAATCCTAATGTAGGGGGGTTTGGTCAGGGAGATGCAGAAATAGTGCTTCAAGATCCATTACGCGTCCAAGGCCTTTTGTTCTTCTTGGCATCTGTTATTTTGGCACAAATTTTTTTGGTTCTTAAAAAGAAACAGTTTGAAAAGGTTCAATTATTCGAAATGAATTTCTAGATCCAGAGATTCCTTACCATCAAGTTGGTAAAAAGCGCGGAATTCTTGTCAATCAATACAATTAAATATGTATGATCAAAAAATTCTGTAAATACCTCTGCTTGCT